GAGTAGCTTTTTAGATGATCCTTCTAGAGGAGGGGATTATACCAAATCTGCCTAATCTAGTTACTTCGTTCCATATTTCCATTCGAGGGATCCTGAGGAAAAGAATTTGGTTTCCACCGAGCTAAAACAATAAATATGCTGACGGTTCTAGTAAACCAAAACCGTCGTTTTCTAGCTATTTGGCTTCAATCTTCCCTTTACAACACAAAAATGGAAGATCTAGTTACGATTGGAAATACACTTTTGTTTTGTATCTTCATCCATAGATCCTTTACTCATACTCATTCAATTGGAAGATTTGATCCAATTGAAATAAAAAAAATTATGCTTCGCGATTCCATAATCCCATTTTGTATTCAATTTGGAATTGACCCTTGGATATAAATCGTGAGAATGTATAGTCTTCCTCAAATATGCTATTGAGGGAAAAAGGATTAAACCTTTTAAATTTAAGAAATAAAGTTTTTTTTGATCTTGATCGGAATATGAAAAAACCGAAAGATCCCTTAACTATTTAAGTTATTAATCGAACGAATCGCACTTTTACCACTAAACTATACCCGCTACATATCTCCATTATTATATATGAATGAACCTTTTGTCGAACAAAGGAATGAGCAAAGGAATGAGATACAATTAAGATAGCATCAGACTCATGACAATTCTAGTGTTGGCACTTCGTCCCGCTGGAGGTACTTGAAAAAAATAGGCGAAGAATAGAAAGCAGCTTATTTAAATAAAACTTGACTTGATCATATTTGATCCTAATTCATAATATAATTTATATTATTTAATTATATATATATATATAATTAATTAAATATAATTAATATAATTAAATTAAATAAAAATAAAATGAAAAGTCATCCTTTTCATTTGCTGGAAGTCATTACTGAACTGACATTCCGAATCCAGGGATTTATTAAAGCTGGACCATAACATAAAAATGATGAATTCCGCATTTCTTTTTTCGTTTTCAACTTCCCCTTCAACTGCCAGATCCTATGAATTTGAATTCGGATCAATCGGATCAATTGGATTTCAAATGTTCAAATAAAATAAAGCTTGTCCCTTGAACAAGTAAATGAGTTATGTTATATATGTTATAACATATGTGTGTTTCATTTTTAATATTGTTTAATATTAATTGTTATATGTATGTGTTCTTTTCCGGTTAGTAATTAAGTAAATTGAGAAAAAAATACTTATATTTATATACTTAATACTTAATAACTTAATAAGAATGTGAAAAATATTCTTTCATATTCTATAGTATTAATAGTATTCTTATTATTAGTATAGTATTAATAATACTAACTACTAAGAAATGGCACTTCTATCATAGGACTGGGGATAGACATTTTCTTTGTTGCTTCAATAACAACAAAGAATTTTTGATTTGATATCAAATCATACATAATTAAATTGTTTGATCTATGAAATGATTTATCAGAACAAAAAAAGAAATAATGTAATGGCCCGGCCAGTACTTAACCAGGCCGGGGGAATGAACCTTTCTTACAAAATCAAAGAAATGAAGTAAGGGATTCTGTCTATATCTATTCTATTGGGGATAAGATCTCTGTTTCGAATCATTATCTAAATTGAATTACTGATCAAATTTGTAGATATCTTATCCATTTTAATATATAATTATATAATTTAAAATTTGTTTTTAATATATTATTTCTATTATTTTTATATTATTATCGTTACTTTATCCTATCTTATAATAAATTATTACTAATAAATAATTAAAAAAAGAAAACGAGGTTTTTTTTTGTTTCAATCTTTTTACTTCACATCACATAAAAAAAAATTTCAATTTTGAATTGGGAGAGATGGCTGAGTGGACTAAAGCGGCAGATTGCTAATCCGTTGTACGAGTTATTTGTACCGAGGGTTCGAATCCCTCTCTCTCCGTTCCCTCTGATCACTTCAGACTTTCAAATTTGAAAAAATGGGATCCTTTTATTTTTTCATCATAGGTAAATGTTAAATGTATGGAATATATAAAAAAAAAATAAAGAAAACTCAACATTTTTTATTCCTCACGTCCAGGATTACGGCCCGGATCGTTAGATAAGAATCCGAAGATGAAGAGAGAAACAAAAAATATCACTACTGTGTAAACGAAGAGTTTGAGAGTAAGCATTACACAATCTCCAAGATTATTTTTTTTAGAAAAAGGAAATAGATTGCCTATTTTTTATCACATACGTTATTTTGGCATAACACCCCAAAAATGAAGTCTTTTCTTGAATCTTGAAAAAAAAAGTAATTTTCAACAAATTTCTTTCTACTTTGTAATAAGATAATAAGGTAATAAGAAAAGAAAGGTTCTGATTCCTTCATTACCAAAAATGTTTGGCCATATCCGTTATTGGGTATTGTGGGTTCTTAGAAAGTCCTTGTTTACTGGAATGTCAGAACGAGGAAATAAGTTGATCCAAATTTATCACCGCGGTCATTCAATTCAATATACAAGAATTTCTATTTTTGAATCGAGGGTTCATAATGTAAAACTTATCTGATCTTATCCATTTTTATTTTATAATTTTTTTTTCGAATAAATCATGAATTTTGCAGAGTATTCAAAATTTTATCGAAAACTTACAGCAGCTTGCCAAACAAAAGCTAATAGAAGAAATAGTACAGGTATGACAGGCATAACATCTACGATTGGATTGAAAAAGGCATAAGCCTCGGGCAATTTAGCGAAGAAAAAACTACTCGAATAAAGGGTGGAATTAAGACAGATACAGATTAAACTAAAGATATTAAGCATAACAAACATTTCATTCTTGTAGATTAGAAAATTTGATTTTGGTTGAGTTCTTTTTATGAAGGAAAAATGAAAAGGCGGGTCAAAAAATCCTTCTTTTTCTTCGAACTCTCCCAAATCAAAAATCTTTCCTTTCATTCTCAAATGAGAATACAAGGAATTATAGTTTCGTACAATATCTTAATTGAATTTTATGTAATGATCAATAATTTGATCAAGAATTTTTTGTGATTCTATATTTACATGTGTTGAATCCTAGCAACAATGTATTTCATATGTATTTGGGCTGGGATTGACGAATGACCAATACCAATATTAGTCTTTATTAGTGTCGAATAGAAATCTAAATGGGGCGTGGCCAAGCGGTAAGGCAACGGGTTTTGGTCCCGCTATTCGGAGGTTCGAATCCTTCCGTCCCAGAGCGTCTCCATCAGAAACGAAAGATTCTTCTCTTTAACAATTTTCTGTTTAATCTTGCTTGGATATTGGATATATATAATGTGTGACCCAACCCCTTCTTTGTTCTGAATTCAATGTACGGGTAGAAATAAAGATATTTCTTTGAATTCTTAATTAAAAAAAGAATTGGGGGTGGATCATTCCCATTCAGAGTATGCTCATACTCATATTCATATTGAAGTTAGTTACTTAGGGAAACCTTGTGTTCCATACCCGTGAAATGGGAATTCGCACGTGGTGCATTCTGAATTGAAATAGAAAAAAAAAAGGTCTTTTTTCTATTCCATTCCCCAAGGAAAGCCTAAAGAAAATAAATGGTGTATCCCACACTTTATGTAGAGACTAAAGATTACGTAGTTTTTTGTATTAATTGCATTTCATCGTTCGTCTTAAAACTTCTAAGGAAAAAATAGGAAAAAGAAATTGATCTGGATCCCATTTTCTTTTTTTGTATTTTAGCTTATTCAATTGAATAATTGGAAATCAATATAATGTAATGATTGGATGGATGAAAATTTATATATTCCATTTTTATGGAATTGGAGGAAAGATTCTTGAATCTGAAGTAAAACAAAATTGGTCTGTATGCTGTATAATAGATATTATGTATTATTATTGTATTGTTCTATTTCAGTAACAGCGGCCCCTTCCCTTGGTTAAGTCAAAAGGATCTGTGATCCTTTAAATATCATTGAAAATCTATTCTATTATTCTATTAAGTCTATTAAGTAAAGGCCTTTCTTTTTTAATTACTTTTTCATTTATGTGTTCGAAAAAAAAAGGGATGATCCTTTTTATGATTCATCATCCCGAACAATCTGTTGAAGATGTAAATAAGACTTAAGTAAACGCGTTTATTCGTCTTTTTTAGAAATCTGTTTCATTTGAGCCAATGACTATTCATGATTCCATATTGAATCAATTCCATACCGGTTCGAAATTTAATCAGAGGAATGTTATGGTAAAACTTCGTTTGAAACGATGTGGTAGAAAGCAACGTGCGACTTGAAGGACATGATTCGTTGTGGATTCTTACATCCACCATTTTCTATAGGAATGAAGATGCTCTTGAATCGACATAGTTTGTTCTGTTCTTGCTAGGAACCTAATTTGTGTTAGGTTGGTAAATAGGAATAGTACATAATGGAGCTCGAACAAAAAGTATTGATTCATTTATCGGGGGGAAGAATCTAGGGTTAGTAACAATTAATAAGTTAGACCAACTTTGTAAATATATCCTCAATATTGAAATCGAAGGGTTAAAATTCGAACAAGTTTGAAATAAAATAAAAAAGTAAAATTTGTCGAAATTGGTAAAACTTTTTCGATGAAAATGAAAAGTGTATTATATTACAAGGGAATTAATCTTTCGTATTATTCATAGAAAGAAATAACAAAAAACAAAAGGTATGTTGCTGCCATTTTGAAAAGGAATAAGGATCACCGAAGTAATGTCTAAACCTAATGATTTTACAAAGTAAAGAGAAAGGATTCCGGAACAAGGAAACACTATTTTCAATTGTCTCAATAATTTTCTTTAATTTTATTATAATGAAGAAGAAAAATAGATTCGAGACGACTCAAGAAATGTCTAAAGAGTTACCTTCGCACTTTTTCAGAATTGCCCAACTTGAGTTATGAGTACGAATGATATTTCTTTTTTTCTGTATCTGTAAGTAAGAACAAAAAACGACTCAAATTATAGTCGACTTCATGATTTTATGGATCTATTTGCCATTATATACAGAATATACAGAAATATTAGAATCATTTTTTCTCGAGCCGTATGAGGAGAAAGCCTCCTATACGTTTCTAGGGGGGGGGGGGGAGTATTATTTATCTACATCTATCCCAATGAGCGATCTATCGAATCGTTGCAATTGATGTTCGATCCCGAAGAGAAGGAAGAGATCTTCAAAAAGTGGGTTTTTACGATCCGATACAGAATCAAACTTATTTAAATGTTCCTGCCATTCGTTATTTCCTTGAAAAAGGTGCTCAACCTACAGGAACTGTTCATGATATTTTAAGGAAGGCAGAATTATTTTAAAGTTAAAGAAAGACCTTCATAAAGAAAAAAAACAAAATTTCTTTTAATAATAATAAATAAACAAGAAAAGGTAACTAGTATCTATTTTGGGCAATTAGTTACTCAAAATTTGCTCTTTTCTTGTTGTATTCATACTTTTTCTCTACCTTTTCCTTATTTTTTTTTTCATCTAAATTTCTTATTTATGTTGTGCCAATCCAACACGAATTCTTATTTGATTTACTTAATACTTAAATACAATAATTAATTAATTATTAATTTAATTGAATTTGTTTTCCATTCATATTGACAATGTTGTATCGAACAAATATAATTCGATCGTAGATAAGCGGATCCGTTTATTCCGACCCCTAATTGGTTTTTCCTTTACTTCGGTCAAATGATGGGTTTGCCGGATTTACTATTATACATATACAAGATGTATTTTCTTAACGAAAATCAAAAATTTTGAGAAAATGGGCGGTCTGTAAATTTTGATATTTCTATTGGGAATCCGTTGTTTTTTATTTTTGAATCCGATCCATTCATTTTGCTATTTTGGTGTTTAGAATTGATCATAAAATCTTTCCTTTCTATTTCTTGTTAGTTCAATGTTTTGACGTAGTTGTACAGTGCAATTCAATTGATTTTTTTTATTTCGATCGTATCTACAAATCATATTTATATGGGTTGCTAACTCAACGGTAGAGTACTCGGCTTTTAAGTGCGACTATGATCTTTTACACATTTGGATGAAGTAACGAATTCGTCCAGACTATTGGTAGAGTCTATAAAACCGCGACTGATCCTGAAAGGTAATGGATGGAAAAAACAGCATGTCGTAATAATAAGAAGAAAATGGAATTTCTTAATTTCTTATTAGATTCCTATTTTTTTTTAGTAGAATTTGGAGTCGATCCTTACCAGATCAGTCCAAAATTTTGTTTTTATTTTAGGAGGAAGACAAAAAAAATTCACATTTACGGTTGGGTTTAGTGAATAAATGGATAGAGCCCTACGGCTCCAATTCTGGTAAAAAAAAGCAACGAGCTTCTATTCTTTATTTGAATAATTACCCGATCTAATTAGACGTTAAAAAAAATTAGTGCCTGATGCGGGAAAAGGTTCTCCTGTGAGTGGTCCTTTGATTCTTTTTTTTTTTTTTCTTTTTTAAAAAATCCTAACTATTCTCTATTATAGATTGGAAACGAATGTGTAGAAGAAACAGTATACTGACAAAAAGAATTTGTTCCAAAGTCAAAAGAGCGATCGGGTTGCAAAAATAAAAGATTTTTTAACCTCTAGTAATTATAACGAGGATAAACCCATTAGATAGAAGGGGATAGGAAAAAGATCTGTTGATTGGACTTTCTGTTTCCGGGGTATATATATTTTTTTATACATAATACATACCTTGTTTTGACCATATTGCACTATGTATAATTTGATAACCCAAGAAATGCCTACTGTTTTTGTTTCAAGTAGAAAAAATGTAAGTCAATGGAAGAATTACAAGGATATTTAGAAAAGGATAGATCTCGGCAACAACACTTCCTATATCCGCTACTCTTTCAGGAATATATTTATGCACTTGCTCATAATCATGGGTTAAATGGTTCGATTTTTTACGAACCTGTGGAAGTTTTTGGTTATGACAATAAATCTAGTTTAGTACTTGTAAAACGTTTAATTACTCGAATCTATCAACAGAATTTTTTGATTTCTTTGGTTAATGATTCTAATCAAAATCGATTCGTTGGATACAACCATAATAATTTTTTTTTTTCTCATTTTCATTCTCAAATGATATCAGAAAGTTTTGCAATTATTGTAGAAATTCCATTCTCGTTGCGATTAGTATCTTATTTCGAAGAAAAAGAAATACCAAAATATCATAATTTACGATCAATTCATTCAATTTTTCCCTTTTTAGAGGACAAATTATCACATTTAAATTATGTCTCAGATATACTAATACCTCATCCCATACATATGGAAATCTTGGTTCAAATTCTTCAATGTTGGATTCAAGATGTTCCTTTTTTACATTTATTGCGGTTCTTTCTTCACGAATATCATAATTTGAATAGTCTTCTCATTACTCAGAAGAAATCTATTTACGTTTTTTCAAAAGAAAATAAAAGATTATTTCGGTTCCTATACAATTCTTATGTATTTGAATGGGAATTTTTATTAGTTTTTATTCGTAAACAATCTTCTTATTTAC